TTTATCCTTTAGTTTCTATTTTCCGCTTATTTTATTTATACTATGTTTAGTCTAATGTGATTCAGTCTATGGTATTTCAATCTGACAATAGTGACATAATCATACCCTTTCGAGTTTGATTGAAAAAACAATACTATTACTAGTAATGCGGTACAAGTAATTTGCAAAATCTAATAGAAAAAAACAATATAAACAAAACAAGCAAAAGGATTTTCATAAGTTTTTGGTCATAGAGAATTACATAACACAATTTACAACAAGAATTTGGTTATTTTTATAACTTGGTATTGATAAATCCGCGGATCTAGAAATTCATTTCGGATAATTGAACCTTCTCAAACTGTTTCTTTTTAAGAACCAAAAAGATTTGTGCCAAAATAATAGATGCCAAAAAGAGCAAAAGGCCTTGTATGCGTAATGGATCTTGAAGGACTATTTCGGCATCCCCCTGACCAAATCCACCCACATTAGGATTACTTGTTAAGGGTTGATCCAGTTTAATAGATTCGCCCTCGGAAACAAGAAGTTCTGGTCCTGCAGGGATAATATCAACCACTTGACGTCCATCCAATGCATCCACTATGGTTATTTCGTATCCCCCTTTTTCTTTTCGTATGATTTTGCTTACTATACCCGCCGCTGTAGCGTTATAAACATTATTGTTACTCTTGCTCCCGTCGGGATAAATCTGACCCCTTCCCCTGTTTCCGCCTACGTATATGGGATATTTTAAGAAGTGAACATCTTTCTTAGTAGCGGGGTCCGGGGAAAGAATAGGAAAGGTGATTTCACTATATTTTTGACCAGGAACAGGACCTATCACAAGAATATTTTTTTTAGCGGGGCGATAGCTCTGAAAAGACAGATTTCCCATCTTTTCTTTAATCTCGGGCGAAATACGATCGAGGGGGGCTAATTCAAAACCCTCCGGTAAAATAAGAACAGCCCCTACATTCAAAGCCCCTTTTTTACCATTAGCAAGAACTTGTTTCAGTTGCAGATCATAAGGAATTCGAACAACTGCTTCAAATACAGTATCGGGCAGTACCGCTTGTGGAACCTCGATATCCACGGGTTTGTTCGCCAAATGACAATTGGCACATACAATACGTCCAGTCGCTTCTCGTGGATTTTCATAACTTTGCTGTGCAAAAATGGGATACGCATTTGAAATGGGTGCCCGAGTTATTATATATATGATGAGCGATACAGAAATGAATCGAATAATATCTTCCTTTATCCAAGAAAAAGTATTTATAGTTTGCATGGTCCAATCATTGATCCCCAAAATTTCTACAATAAAATTAGATAAGGAACTATACTAGTGACTTATCTACGATTCTGCTATTTACTGAAATAATTTGGGTGGAATATTGAAGGAATCCCCCGGGGTGGCTAGAAAGAAAAAGAATAAGTACATTTTTGACTCTTTTACTTATGTACAATGTAACGAACATTCTAATTGGACCGTTCGATCATTTTTCAATCATTCATTGAATGATAAATCACTACAAGTGACGGAGATACGCGATTTAAATAACGAAAAATCAAATATTTGAAAATTGTATCTAAAATGACTGGAAAAGTAGAAACAAGACCGGATATAATTTGATCATAATGATCAAATCCAAAATCTATGTAGATAGAACCAATCATTAGTTCCCAACCATGGGGTGAATGGAATCCTATGCATAAATCGGTTAATAAAAGAATAGAAAAAGCTTTTATTGTGTCGCTTAAATTATATATAAATTCTTGAAGACAAGAGTTAAGAAAAATAAGGTCTTTATTACCTAGAATAGAATAAACACTTAGAATAAGGAAATAAATTATATTTGTTGAGAAATGTAAAATCGTATGTATACGACTCTCATTGTGCACTTTAATCAATTGGATCGTTTCTTTGTAGACTCCAGCATGAAGCTTTTGTAAACGCCCTTCCGGGTAGTCTTTTACCATTTTGTCGAAGAGGGATAGTTCCTCTAATTCTATGAATTTTTTTAGAATACCCTTTTCTTCACTATCATTCAAAAAAATTTCAGAGGGCCTAGTATTCCACCAATTATTAACCCAAGATTCCAGACTTTTGTTAAATGTAAATGAGAGAGTGATCCACCAAGGCAAAAATACTATAGATGCAAGATATAGAAGGGAAATAAATGCTTTCTTTTTTGCCATTTGCCCGTCTGTGAATTTTGAAATGAACTTGGCTCATTCGTTGACTCTATACGATACTAATATTTCTATCAAGTATCAGTTCTATTACATTACAAGTCTCGAGCCTAAATCCCTATTTTTTATTTGTGATTCGGTACAGTGTTTGGTCCTTGAATTTAGAAAGAATAGAGGAAAACAATATAGAATATAGAAATAGAATAATAAAGAGTCCAAGAATGACTAAATAAACTCGAATATTATATATAATATTCTTTCAATATATATCAATTGCTCAAAGTCGAAGAAATTATCTCCTTTGGATGACTGCATGAAAGAGCCATTTTTTTTAATGAATATTTTTTGAATTTCGAGACGCAAGAACTCCCCGGGTATCAAGATATCAAAAAATTTCTAAAAAAAAACTCGCCGGTGACCCGCAGTACAGGAATAATTAATAGAAATTCTTTATTCCGAAATGTTGTGATATATGAGATGAATCTATTATTTAAATTTCTTACTTCTTTTGTTAATGAATTGATTTCAGTGGATTTAACTACGCATAAAAAAAAAAAAGAATTTATGGGCAAAAATTATTTCGTTGTTCCGTGTATGTTTACTTTTTTTGTTCTAATCAGAGTTCAGCAGAAACTTCAGTTAAGTTTTGCTATAGAAAAAAGAGAATTCTTGAGTTATCCTTTTTTCTTTACCTTTTGCTAAGAATAAGAAAGCTTTCACTTTTTTTTTTTTCAAAAAACTTCAATTGGTACACGCAAGAAATAGGCCAATTCAGCGGCTTTCTGTTCAATTTCTCGTAGAGTCAAATTCTCATCGATACGAGTCAAGGGAATGGACCCCTGGCCCCTGATTTCGATATAAAGTATAGGACGAGAAAAAAAAACCTCCTTAACTTCCATTCTGATGGATTGAATGTCTTTCATAAGGAATCGCAGGAGGATCCGACGATTTTTTCCAGGAAATCCCCAACGAAAAATACACACTATTCCTTCTTTTATATCGAATCGATCATAACCGCTACCCACATTCCACGCAATTGTGCACCACAAATATGAACTAATAAAAAGACCCGCAATCCCATAGAAAGACATCACGATTCCTTGTGGAAAAAAAATGATTTGCTGAGAGGGAAATAACGGTATAAAATACCTACCAAGATAACTATAAATTCCAACCAATAAAAACCCTAATGAACCTAAAAAAAGGATAAAGGCCCAGCAGAAATTACTCGGTTTTCGAGACCCCGCTATAAGTTCTATCCATATCCGGTCTGATCGCCAACTCATACTATACTAGACCTAGTTGCATTGTATTGTAATTGGGAGGTAACATAACCCCAATAAATTTAACTTTAATTTTTTTGTTTCCGAAGTAACCCTCATCAACTAGCACTATTATGATGTGAAGCTTTAGGAGTAATTCAAAAATTGCTTAGAGTTAAACTAAAAAATAGCATCCCTTTTATTTTTATATGTATATGATTTTTTATAGATATCCCTCAACATGTAGATATATTTACTTTATGTTTCAGAAATCTTACTGATACCAATTTCTTTTCAAAATTTTTTTTTTCAAAAAGCTATAAGTCATTTACTCATATATGATGTTTATGCATACGAGCTTCTGCTCGGAGGAACCTACTCGTTCTACTAAATAGATATTTGTGTTATGTTCCACGTAAGCCTAAGTCTTTGAAAAAATAGAAAAAAACAAGATTGAACCCCATAATATCTAAAAAATCGTGTTTTTTTGAACATGAAGAAATAAAGAAACCATAGCAATTGCCGGAAATACTAAGCCCACTAAAGGCACAAAAATAGCGGGTAAGTTGCTGATAATTGTCATAGAATGGTTACCTCGATTTAATATTTATACCTGTTATTTATTGTTATATTAACATTTTAACCTGTTATAAAGATATTTTATACTTCATATATAATTATACTAGTATAATTATATATGAAGTGAGTATTGAATATATACAAGGAGATATAAAAAATAAGAGTATATATTATTATATATACTAAGATATAATAAGGAATAAATATAATAGGGAGTAAAAATACTAATATCTATAGAAATACTAATATATAATCTATTATAGTAAGTATATAATAAATGGAATGGAAATCAAAAGTGTAACTAAATGGGCTTATTCATCTTTCTATATGATAATCCACTTATTTTTTATTATTATTTTTTTTATTATTATTATTGGTCTGTTCTATTTATTCTAATTTTTTTCTAGTATATTAGAATTTTAATTTAATATCGATAAAAAAAAAATCCCCATAATTCTTTCTACAAGTAAATCTTATGTTACTAAAGAAAAATACATTCTTGAGACTTTTACTTTCATCCCTATAAACTAAATAAGTACTCAGTCGCCCTCAAACAAATAATAAAATGGCGAATAAATTTAATCATTTAATTTATTATTAAATTAAGGCTTATACGTTTCTACTTGACTTATACGTTTCTACTTGAATTGAATTTTCATTCAAAGGAAAGAAAGCATGGAGCTGAAATAATTCACTCAGAACTCCCTTTAAAGGATTACGTGGTACGATTGGATCAAATAAGCCCTTTTGGAATAAATATTCAGCTACTTGTGAACCCTCAGGTACTGTCTTATTCAACGTTTGTTCAATTACTCTTTTACCAGCAAATGCAATGTAGGCATCGGGTTCGGCAATAATGATATCCCCCAACATACCAAAACTAGCTGTCACCCCACCCGTAGTAGGAGATGTAAGGATTGCTACATAGAATAACTTTTTATTTGATTGATAATCATATAAAGCAGCAGATATTTTAGCCATTTGCAT